TATTCCATCTATATCCCAATTCCATTCATTTCATATCCCTTTTGTGTCATTGACATAAGAGATGTCATTTATAGTATATCTGTTTCTATGTTTCTATCTATCTATATAGATATGGAAAGTTAAGGAATCATCATATAATAATCGAGAAATTGCAATAGAAAAGAAAAAGGGGAGGTTTGTGATGATTTTAAAATATTTTCTACTAGGTAATCCATTATCCTTATGCATGAAGATAATAAATTCGGTCGTTGTGGTCGGGCTCTATTATGGATTTCTGACCACATTCTCCATAGGGCCCTCTTATCTATTCCTTCTCCGAGCTCGGGTTATGGAAGAAGGAACCGAGAAGGAGATATCAGCAACAACTGGTTTTATTGCGGGACAGCTCATGATGTTCATATCGATCTATTATGCGCCTCTGCATCTAGCATTGGGTAGACCTCATACAATAACTGTCCTAGTTCTACCGTATCTTTTGTTTCATTTCTTCTGGAACAATCACAAAAACTTTTTTTATTATGGATCTACTACCAGAAATTCAATGCGTAATCTCAGCATTCAATGTGTATTCCTGAATAATCTAATTTTTCAATTATTCAACCATTTCATTTTACCAAGTTCCACGTTAGCTAGATTAGTCAACATTTATATGTTTCGATGCAACAACAAGATTTTATTTTTAACAAGTAGTTTTGTTGGTTGGTTAATTGGTCACATTTTTTTCATGAAATGGGTTGGATTGGTATTATTCTGGATACGGCAAAATCATTCTATTCGATCTAATAAGTATCTTGTGTCAGAATTTATAAATTCTATGGCTCGAATCTTTAGTATTCTCTTATTTATCACCTCTGTCTACTATTTAGGAAGAATGCCGTCGCCTATTGTCACTAAGAAACTGAAAGAGAAAGAAACTTCAGAAACGGAAGAAGGGGAAGAAAGAAAGGAAGAAAGCGATGTGGAAACAACTTCCGAAACGAAGGAGACTAAACAGGAACAAGAGGGATCCAACGAAGAAAACCCTTCCCTTTGTTCGGAAGAAAAGGAGGATCTGGACAAAATAGATGAAACGGAAGAGACCCGAGTGAATGGAAAGGAAAAAACAAAGGATGAATTTAACTTTCAAGAGGCACGCTATCAAGATAGCCCAGTTCATGAAGATTATGATCTGGATACCCATCAAGAGAATTTGGAATTGGGAAGACTGAAAGAAGAGAAAAATAAAAGTAATTATTGGTTTTGGGTTGAAAAAGCTTTTGTCACTTTTTTTTTCGATTATAAACGATGGAATCGTCCATTACGATATATAAAAAATGATCAATTGGAAAATGCTTTACGCAATGAAATGTCACAATTTTTTTTTTTTACATGTACAAGTGATGGGAAACAAAAAATATCCTTTATGTATCCCCCTAGTTTATCGACATTTTCAGAAATGCTAGAAGGAAGAATTTCTTTGTACATAAGAGAAAAAATATATGACGAAAATCTTTCTAATTCTTGGATTTATACTAATGAAAAAAAAAAGTTAAATTTGAATAATGAATTGATAAATCGAATAAAAATTTTAGAAAAAGATGAGGGATCTCCTAGTCTGGATAGGCTTGAAAAAAGAACCATATTATGCGATGATGAGAATAAAAAAAAATGCTTGCCAAAAGTATATGATCCTTTTTTCAACGGACCTTGTCGAGGAACACGAAAAAAACTTTATTCACATGCAATCATGAATCATTTAATTACTTATACAAATACAGAAGATTTAGTAGAAAATCTTTGGATAAATAAGATTCATGATCTACTTCTTAATGATTCCTTAGAAATTTACCGTCAATCATTTTTAAAAAAAAAGGAAAAGTCCTTCATCTCAATTGATGAATTATCTTCTGAGTGCGGACACATTTTTAATTTTGAAAAATGTCCTTTATTGACAGAAGCAAAAATAATTGATTCAAAGAGTCAAGCAAAATATTTTCAATTTGTATTCGATGTAATTACAAAAGATAAAAAAAAAAAAAAAGAGAAAGATATTGGAATTAAAATAGAAGAAGTCAGTAAAAAGGTGTCTAGATGGTCATACAAATTAACCGAGGATTTGTTGGAAGAAGAGGAAGAAGAAAATGAAGAAGAATTAGAAGAAGAAGATTATGAGATTCATTCAAGAAAAGCCAAACGTGTTGTAATTTATAACGATAATGATCAAAATACCAATCCTATTTCTAGTACTAAGAATGCTAGTAACAATGATAAAAATGATAATAAAACGGAAGAGGAAGAGGTAGCTCTGATACGTTACTCCCAACAATCGTGTTTTAGTCGCAATCTAATCAAAGGATCCATGCGCGCTCAAAGACGTAAAACAGTTACTTGGGACCTCTTTCAAGTAAATGTGCATTCCCCACTTTTTTTGGACCGTATAGACAAAGCATCTTTTTTTTATTCTTTTCATATTAATGAAATGAAGAATCTTATTTTGAGGAATTGGATGGGGAGAGAACGAGAATCTAAATTTAAAATTTTAGATTCCCATTTTGAAAATGAAGAAACAAAAGAAGAAAAGGATAAAAAAGAACGTATAGAAATATCAGAAGCTTGGGATACCTTTGTATTTACTCAAGCAATAAGAGGTTTAATGTTAGTAATCCAATCTTTTTTTAGAAAATACATTATATTGCCTTCATTTATAATAGCTAAAAATATTTTACGTATGTTATTATTTCAATTCCCCGAGTGGTACGAGGATTTGAAGGAATGGAATAGAGAAATGCATATTAAATGCACCTATAATGGTGTTCAATTATCAGAAACAGAATTTCCCCAAGATTGGTTAACAGACGGCATTCAGATAAAGATTCTATATCCTTTCTGTCTAAAACCTTGGCGAAAAGCTAAGGTACGATCTCATCATAGAGATCGAGAAGATTCAAAATATAAAAACAAAAATTTTTGTTTTTTAACAGTCTGGGGAATGGAAGCAGAACTTCCCTTTGGTTCTCCCCGAAAACGACCTTCTTTTTTTGAACCTATTTATAAAGAACTCAAAAAAAGAAATAGAAGGGTAAAAAATAAAATTTTACAAGTTATAAACTTTTTGAAGGAAAGAATAAAATCCTTTATAAAAGTTAGAAAAGAAAAAACAAAATGGGTCACTAAAATGTTTATAGTTATCAAACTCATAATGAAAAACTTGGAAAAAGTAAATCCAATTTTTTTATTTGAGTTGAGGAAAGAAAGAGTATATGAAATGAAGGAAAACGAAAAAGATTTAAAAAAAAATAAAAAGATTCTTCGCGAATCATCTGTTCGAATTCGACCAAAAAATTGGTTAAATTATTCACTAATAGAAAGAAGAATGAAAGATCTTTCTGATAAGACAATAAAAATCAGGAATAAAATAGAACAAAACGAAAAAGAAAAAAAAAAAGATATAGTTCTAATTTATGATAATAAAAGGCCGGAATCACAGAAAGATTTTTTTAAAATCTTAAAAAGGAAAAATATCCGATTAATGCGTAAATCGCACTACTTTATAAAATCATTCATTGAAAAAATATACATAGATATTTTACTATGTACCATTAGCATTCCTAAGATCAATGCACAACTTTTCTTTAAATCAAAAAAAAATATCTTTAATAAATCCATTTACAACAATAACAATAATAAAAGAAATAAAGAACAAGAAGGAATTGATGAAACAAATCAAAATACAATGAAGTTTAATTTTGGTTTGACTATAAAAGAGTTGTTTTCAAATACTGATAATACTGAGAATAGGAATCCAAATTCCGATACTTATTGGAACTTATCTTCCCTATCTCAAGCATATGTATTTTACAAATTATCACAAACCCAATTACTTAATAAGGATCACTTGAGACCTGTATTTCAATATAAAGGAAACTATCCTTTTTTTAAGGAAAGATTAAAAGACTATTGTATGATAATGATACATGGAATATTTGATTCCAAATCAAGACATAATAAAATTCATACGTATGTAATGAACGAATGGAAAAACTGGTTAAAAGGTCATTATCAATACGATCCATCTAAAAAAAAATGGTCTCGATTAGTACCTAAAGAATGGCGAAATAGAATCAATCAACGCTGTATGATTCAAAACCAAAACAAGAGATCAATTCAATTGGATTTATATAAAAAATACCAATTCATTCATTCCATGAAAAAAAATAACTATGCAGCGGATTCTTTTATGAGTCAAAAAGAAAAATGGAAAAAAAATTACAGATATGATCTTTTATCATATAAATACATAAGTGCTCCTAATTCATATATTTCTGGATCAACATTAGAATTTGAAATAAACGGGGACCGAGAAATTCCATATCATTTCAATACATCGAAACCCGAATCATTTTATGTATTAGTAAGTATACCTAGTAATAATTATCTAGAAAAAGGATATATTATTGATAGGAATATAAATTTGGATAGAAAATATTTTGATTGTAGAATTCCTCATTTTTGTTTTAGAAAGAATATTGAGATCTGGACCAATGCACATATTGGTATTGGCATGACGATTCATAAAAATACTAAGACTGAAATTAAAAATTTAAAAAAAATGAAAAAAAAAGATCTTTTTTCTACTACGGTTCATCAAGACATCAAACCATGCAATCAAAAAAGAAACTCTTTTGATTGCATGGGAATGCATCAAGAGGGGTTCTCTGATACTGCATCAAATCATAATACTATATCCAATCTCGAATCTTGGTTCTTCCCAGAATTTGTGCAACTTTTTAACATATATAAGATTCAACCTTGGATCATTCCAATTAAATCACTCTTTTTTAATTTTAATAAAAATGCAAAAATAAATATAAATACAAATAAAAATCCTCATGAATCGTCTAATAAAAAAGATCTTGAATTAGTAAATTACAAGCAGGAAGAACAAGAACAACAGGATCAAGGAAATCTTATATCGAATCTACAAAAACAAAAGAAAAAAAAAGCTGTTGAAGAAGATTACGCAAGATTAGACATAGAAATTAAAAAGGGTAGAAAAAAAAAAAAATATCAATATAAGAGCAAAAAACAAATGGAACTAGATTACCTTTTGAAAAAATATTTCCTTTTTCAATTAAGATGGGCTGATCCCTTGAATCAAAGAATAATGAACAATATTAGGGTATACTGTCTCCTACTTAGACTGATAAACCCAAAGGAAATTGCCATATCCTCGATTCGAAGAGGTGAAATAAATCTAGACGAAATGCTAATTCAAAAGGAGCTAGTTCTTACAGAATTGATAAGAAAGGGAATATTTATTATTGAACCAATTCGTCTATCTATAAGAAGGGACGGAAAATCTATTGTATATCAAACTATGGATATTTCATTGGTTGATAAGAAGAAGCACCAAACAAATAGAAAATACGCAAAAAAAAGACATATTGAGAAAGAGGGGTTTGAAAAATCCATTCCACGATACAGCCATTCTTTTTTTAGTGAAGACAAAAATCATTATGATTTCCTTATTCCTGAAAATATTCTATCTCCTAGGCATCGGAGAGAATTTAGAATTTTAATTTGTTTCAATTCACGGAATTGGAATGTTTTGGATAGAAATCCAAGATTTTGCAATGAAAAGAAAATAAAAAACTGTGGACAATTTTTGAATCAGAACAAGCATATTAAGACCGATGCAAAAAATTTAATTAAATTCAAATTGTTTCTTTGGCCCAATTATCGATTAGAGGATTTAGCTTGTATGAATCGCTATTGGTTTGATACCAATAACAGCAGTCGTTTCAGTATGTCAAGAATACATATGTATTCACAATTCAGAATGAATTCAATTCAAATGAAAAATTAAAAATTTTTTATTTTTATATTTATATTTATAGTAGATTTCCTACATATCGTGTGACATATTCTGTAGATGAAAGCCGAAATATATAGACTGTATAACATTATAATTTCTAACACATGATGCTGATTTCATAGTGTATCCATTTTCACTAGGAGTAGCAGAATCTTTTTAGTTTAAGTAAAACTAAATCGTTCTATTTCGTGAATGCATATATTTATCAGACCCTTTTTATCCAATATACAAATCCAATTTTCAATTGGATAAAATATACAAAACAAATAAACATAAACACATAAACAAAAAACAAATTAGTATATGAATAAATGAAATCCAATTTCGATTTATACTAGATGAAAATAACTGTCATAATAAATCTTATTATTTTTCCTGATCGGTAAAATTCACAGAAAATAAAAATTTTAATTTATTTTATGGTCAAAAATTCATTTATCTCCGTTATTCCACAACAAGAAAAAGAAGAAAATAGTGGGTCTGTTGAATTTCAAGTATTCCATTTCACCAGTAAGATACGGAGACTTACTTCACATTTAGAATTGCACAAAAGAGATTTTTTATCACAAAGGGGTCTACGAATAATTCTGGGAAAACGTCAACAATTATTAACTTATTTGTCAAAGAAAAATAAAGTGCGTTATAAGAGATTAGTGAATCAGTTAGATATTCGGGAACCAAAAACTCGTTAATTTAAATTTAATTTAAATTTATTATTTGAGTTTATTATTATTTATTATATTTATTATTAGCCTTGTTATTTTTTATTTTTTATTTATTATTATATATTATATTTAATATTTAATTATTTTATAATAATTATAATAATTGATAATAATTATTTAATATTTAATAATATAATAGTTTTTTTTATATTTATATTATAGTTATATTATATTATAGTATTATAGTATTATAGTATAGTTATAATAGTATTTTCTTTTTTATAGTATTAGAAATAGTATAATAATTTCTAATATTAGAATTAGAATATTCTTATTTTAATTTTATTCTTTTGATAGAATTTACATTTTATATATGACTATATGAATATGAATAGGATTACTTAGAATTACTAGAATTATACTAAATTCAATTTAAATTAGGATCCATATACCATATATATATGAAAATATAATGAAAATATAATATATTTAATATTAAGAAAATAAACATGATTCGTATGTACAACTCATATTTCATGGTTATTCAAACGTAAATCAAAGGATCTTGGCCCTTTCTCATAAACAGATTTTAAAATCTATTGATTCTATCAATTTTAAGAAATCATTGATTCGTCTGGTATCTACAATAGAAAATATATGATTTCCATCATTTTCTAATTAAAATTTTACCAGATCGAAAATCTTTTGTGTTCAAAACTGAAATTTAGAGATCCAATGTCGCATTCAGTAAAAATTTATGATACATGTATAGGGTGTACTCAATGTGTACGAGCTTGTCCCACGGATGTATTAGAAATGATACCTTGGGACGGATGTAAAGCTAAGCAAATTGCTTCCGCGCCAAGAACCGAGGATTGTGTAGGTTGTAAGAGATGTGAATCCGCTTGTCCAACGGATTTTTTGAGTGTCCGTGTTTATTTATGGCATGAAACAACTCGCAGCATGGGTCTTTCTTATTGATATGTAACAAAAAACTCCCCTTGAATCACTTGATTCCTCTTTACCGAGAAAACTCCGTGCTCGGGACTTCTCCCGAGCACGGAGTTTTCTGGTCAAAATTTATCTTGTCTTTATCACAAGTTATTTTCCTTGGTTAACAATACTTCTGGTTTTGCCGATATTTGTGGGTTCCTCAATTGTCCTTTTCCTTCATACTTCATAAAGGAAATAAGGTGTATAGGAGGGATACTATATGTATATGTATCCTGGAGCTCCCTCTAATGAACTATGTATTTTGTTCCAATTGGACGATCCATTAAACCAATTGAAGGAAGATTATAAATGGAGAAATATTTTTTTATTTTCACTGGAGACTGGGAATCGATGGACTTTCCATAGGACCCATTTTACTGACAGGATTTATCACTTGAACCAACAAACATTAGATTTTTTAAAATTAGCTAATCAATCATATCCCGCAGCATTGGAAATAATATTCCATTTTTGTTTTCTTATAGCTTATGCTGTCAAATCGCCGATGATACCCCTACATACATGGTTACCAGATACCCACGGGGAAGCGCATTACAGTACATGTATGCTTCTAGCTGGAATCTTATTAAAGATGGGAACATATGGATTGATTCGGATCAATATGAAATTGTTAGCTCACGCTCATTCTAGATTCTCTTTCTGGTTGATCATAGTAGGAATAATACAAATCTTTTATGCAGCTTCAACATCTCTTGGTCAACGCAATTTTAAAAAGCGTATTGCCTATTCTTCCGTATCTCATATGGGTTTCATAATTATAGGAATTGGTTCTATAACTGGCATGGGACTCAATGGAGCCATTTTACAAATACTCTCTCATGGATTGATCGGTGCTGCACTTTTTTCTTAGCAGAAACGAGTTGGGAGAGAATACGTTTTGTTTATCTCGACGAGATGGTGGGGAATATCTAGCCCAATGGAAAAAATATTTATATTTACCATGTTTAGTAGTTTCTCGAGGGCTTCTCTTGCATTACCAAGAATGAGTGGTTTTGTTGCAGAATTCTTAGTCTTTTTTGGAATAATTACTAACCAAAAATATCTTTTCATGCCAAAAATGTTAATTACTTTTGTAATAGCAATTGGAATGATATTAACTCCTATTTTTTTATTGTCTATGTTATGTCATATTTTCTATGAATACAAGCTATTCAATATACCAAACTATAAATTTTAATATTCTGGACCGCGAAAACTATTTCTTTCGATCTGTATCTTTCTACCTGTAATAGGAATTGAGATTTATCCTGATTTCGTTCTTCCGTTATCGGTTGACAAGGTACAAGTTATATTAGCTAATAATTTTTATTATTTTTATAGAAAATAGATACTAATTCTTTTTATAGCTTAGATAATTTTAATTAATTAGAAAGAAAGTCTTATAATTCTTTGACTTTCATCTTTTCACGATTCTTCATTGTACAATGAAAAAAATGAAGAGTGAATTAGAATTGTAATGAAATACGTCTAGAGTTTTTGAGAACCATTTGAATAATTTCTCCATTCAAACGGTTTTCAAAAACTCGCACAAATCCTCATTGTCTATCGGACGATGTTTTTATGTGTTCTTCATGTAGTTTATTTTATTCAATTAGATATAAATGGGAATGAACCATAACTATGGAACCCGATTCCTAATAGATTGATCCCAAAATAGCATATCCAAATTAGGAGAAATCCTATAGAAGCCACAAATGCCGAATTTGTGCCTTGGTCTTGCAATTTTTTATTTGTTCTAGTATGTAAATAGATTGCAAATATGGTCCAAGTAATAAATGCCCAAGTTTCCTTAGGATCCCAATTCCAATAAGAACCCCATGCTTCGTTAGCCCATACTGCTCCAGAAAGAATGCCTATGGTTAAAAAGGTAAACCCTAAACTAATGACACGATAACTCCAATAATCCAAACGCTGAATTAATTGATATTTGTAAAAATTTAGAAATGAGAGAAAAGAAGTCTTTTTAAATACACTTTCTTTTTCGTTCAAATATTCTATCGTATCAAAGAAAAATGACTTCCTTAAGCTTATAAAATTCTTGTTTAAAAAAAAATCGATATTTTTTCGAAATGTAATTACTATAAGAGCAACTGATAATAATGATCCGCATAAAAGAACTGCATAGCTCAATAGCATCATACTGACATGCATCATTAACCAGTGAGATTGTAGAGCAGGTACTAATATTGCGGATTGATGCATTTCAATTGAAAGACCTGACGTGGCAAAACCTTGGGTAAAAATGGCACTTGGTGCAGTTATTGCGCTTAAATAATTTTTCTGATTCCCAAGATATGGAATCATATGAATAATGGAGAAACTCCACGAAAGGAAGATTAATGATTCATATAAATTACTTAAGGGAAAATGTCCTGAAGAAATCCAACGAATAACTAAAAACCCTGTTATAGAGAAAAAAGTAGCTATCATCCCCTTTTCTGACGAATTACACAATCCTTCTATTTCATAGACTAATAAGTTCATCAAATGAATCATAATCACAATTGAGATGATCGAAAAGGAAATATGAGTTAATATATGTTCTAAGGTCACAAATATCATAAACATAAAAAAAAGGGTCCCTATTAAATACTAAATAATTGAAATCGGAGATTAAATATATTCTAATATTCTATTAGATCTATTGCGTCTCTTTTTTTTTTTATTTTTTTTAATAAGAGTTGGAATTAGTTGGTCAAATGATATAATATTTTATTTTTAATAATTTTATTCTCCCTTCACATTAGATTGTATTTATGTAAGATTAAAAAATTTATAGATATTTTATATATTATATATTTATGTTTTATAAATTTAAGATTTATTAATTTATTATAGTTCAGTTATAGATTTATTTATATTTTTATATTTTATCTTTATTTATTTTTTATTGAATATTAAAGAATATTGATATTTAATTTTAATTCGTTTTTTATTTATTTATTTTTTCCTTTTATTCTTTGTTCTATTCTATTTGTATATTCTGAAATAAAGTTATGCTCTTATATTATTGATATTGATATTGATGGAATCACTATAGATATTGACTAATAAAGAGTAATCCATTTTGAACAATATATGTCTTTCACATACAACGATAAAAATGAGTCACCTATCTTTGAATGGCAGTTCCAAAAAAACGTACTTCTATGTCAAAAAAGCATATTCGTAGAAATCTTTGGAAAAAAAAAGGCTCTTTAGCGGCAGTAAAAGCTTTTTCTTTAGCTAAATCTGTTTCCACCGGACAGTCAAAAAGTTTTTTTGTGGGACAAAAAAACTTTTTTAAAAACCTTAATTGATATGTCTCAAAGAACTTAAAATTTTATATTTTTTAATTTATATTTTTTAATTGGAAGACAAATAATTGACATTTACTAATGTATTATTAATGTATATAGTATCTTTTATTATTATTATTATTGTTATTATATTTTTATTTATATAATTTATATTTATTTATATTTAGCTATATTAATAATATATAAATATTATTAAAAACATATAATTAAATAATTAAAAATATATAAATATAATTATAATAATAATATAATAAAATTATAAATAATATATATAATAATAATAATATAATAATAATAATTAATAAATAATAATAATAATTAATAATAATAATAAAATTATTTTTTATGCCGCCACTCGGACTCGAACCGAGATGCTCTAGCACTGCTTCCTAAGAGCAGCGTGTCTACCAATTTCACCATGGCGGCTTACCTGAAAGAATAATAGTAAATTTATGTTGAATTGTCTATATTCAATAGAGTTTAGGAAACAACGAATAAAGATGCATTTCCATTCATATGGAAATGTTCAAGTTCAATATCAATAATACTCAGTTAGTATTTTCGTAAGTTCAGTTTTCATAATAAACTTTTCCGTTTCTGTATTATAAACTATAACTATAATAGAAACCTAGCTTTTTTTATCCAGAAAAGTTGTAGCTCAATAGTTCCGTTCTCAGTCGACGTATAGAATTACGAATTTTTTTAATCTTTTTTACACGCTTTCCCACTTCATTAAAAAAAAATAATTTATGTTTCAATGAACATAACTAGGATTCCCTATGTATCTCAATTCACAATTTAATTACGAAATTAAAAAGTAAATATTTTTCTTTCTAATGATTTAGACATCCAACATCTTAGTATCTTAGTATAATTAAGTATTAATATTTTTCGTTGTCTTATCCTAAATTGTGCTTTTCGAAATGGAAAAGCACAATTAATAGGAAAGAAAAAACCTTCTTACGAATTTAATTGAATTCAATATCAATAATATAAAGATTCAATAATAAATAAAAAATATTAGAATATATAATATATATATATAGAATTATAGATATAGAATATAATAATTAAAAATTATAAATAAATAATTATAAAAGAATATAATAATAATAAGAAATATTAAAAAAAATAAAAAAAAAAAGAGACGCAATAGATCTAATAGAATATTAGAATATATTTAATCTCCGATTTCAATTATTTAGTATTTAATAGGGACCCTTTTTTTTATGTTTATGATATTTGTGACCTTAGAACATATATTAACTCATATTTCCTTTTCGATCATCTCAATTGTGATTATGATTCATTTGATGAACTTATTAGTCTATGAAATAGAAGGATTGTGTAATTCGTCAGAAAAGGGGATGATAGCTACTTTTTTCTCTATAACAGGGTTTTTAGTTATTCGTTGGATTTCTTCAGGACATTTTCCCTTAAGTAATTTATATGAATCATTAATCTTCCTTTCGTGGAGTTTCTCCATTATTCATATGATTCCATATCTTGGGAATCAGAAAAATTATTTAAGCGCAATAACTGCACCAAGTGCCATTTTTACCCAAGGTTTTGCCACGTCAGGTCTTTCAATTGAAATGCATCAATCCGCAATATTAGTACCTGCTCTACAATCTCACTGGTTAATGATGCATGTCAGTATGATGCTATTGAGCTATGCAGTTCTTTTATGCGGATCATTATTATCAGTTGCTCTTATAGTAATTACATTTCGAAAAAATATCGATTTTTTTTTAAACAAGAATTTTATAAGCTTAAGGAAGTCATTTTTCTTTGATACGATAGAATATTTGAACGAAAAAGAAAGTGTATTTAAAAAGACTTCTTTTCTCTCATTTCTAAATTTTTACAAATATCAATTAATTCAGCGTTTGGATTATTGGAGTTATCGTGTCATTAGTTTAGGGTTTACCTTTTTAACCATAGGCATTCTTTCTGGAGCAGTATGGGCTAACGAAGCATGGGGTTCTTATTGGAATTGGGATCCTAAGGAAACTTGGGCATTTATTACTTGGACCATATTTGCAATCTATTTACATACTAGAACAAATAAAAAATTGCAAGACCAAGGCACAAATTCGGCATTTGTGGCTTCTATAGGATTTCTCCTAATTTGGATATGCTATTTTGGGATCAATCTATTAGGAATCGGGTTCCATAGTTATGGTTCATTCCCATTTATATCTAATTGAATAAAATAAACTACATGAAGAACACATAAAAACATCGTCCGATAGACAATGAGGATTTGTGCGAGTTTTTGAAAACCGTTTGAATGGAGAAATTATTCAAATGGTTCTCAAAAACTCTAGACGTATTTCATTACAATTCTAATTCACTCTTCATTTTTTTCATTGTACAATGAAGAATCGTGAAAAGATGAAAGTCAAAGAATTATAAGACTTTCTTTCTAATTAATTAAAATTATCTAAGCTATAAAAAGAATTAGTATCTATTTTCTATAAAAATAATAAAAATTATTAGCTAATATAACTTGTACCTTGTCAACCGATAACGGAAGAACGAAATCAGGATAAATCTCAATTCCTATTACAGGTAGAAAGATACAGATCGAAAGAAATAGTTTTCGCGGTCCAGAATATTAAAATTTATAGTTTGGTATATTGAATAGCTTGTATTCATAGAAAATATGACATAACATAGACAATAAAAAAATAGGAGTTAATATCATTCCAATTGCTATTACAAAAGTAATTAACATTTTTGGCATGAAAAGATATTTTTGGTTAGTAATTATTCCAAAAAAGACTAAGAATTCTGCAACAAAACCACTCATTCTTGGTAATGCAAGAGAAGCCCTCGAGAAACTACTAAACATGGTAAATATAAATATTTTTTCCATTGGGCTAGATATTCCCCACCATCTCGTCGAGATAAACAAAACGTATTCTCTCCCAACTCGTTTCTGCTAAGAAAAAAGTGCAGCACCGATCAATCCATGAGAGAGTATTTGTAAAATGGCTCCATTGAGTCCCATGCCAGTTATAGAACCAATTCCTATAATTATGAAACCCATATGAGATACGGAAGAATAGGCAATACGCTTTTTAAAATTGCGTTGACCAAGAGATGTTGAAGCTGCATAAAAGATTTGTATTATTCCTACTATGATCAACCAGAAAGAGAATCTAGAATGAGCGTGAGCTAACAATTTCATATTGATCCGAATCAATCCATATGTTCCCATCTTTAATAAGATTCCAGCTAGAAGCATACATGTACTGTAATGCGCTTCCCCGTGGGTATCTGGTAACCATGTATGTAGGGGTATCATCGGCGATTTGACAGCATAAGCTATAAGAAAACAAAAATGGAATATTATTTCCAATGCTGCGGGATATGATTGATTAGCTAATTTTAAAAAATCTAATGTTTGTTGGTTCAAGTGATAAATCCTGTCAGTAAAATGGGTCCTATGGAAAGTCCATCGATTCCCAGTCTCCAGTGAAAATAAAAAAATATTTCTCCATTTATAATCTTCCTTCAATTGGTTTAATGGATCGTCCAATTGGAACAAAATACATAGTTCATTAGAGGGAGCTCCAGGATACATATACATATAGTATCCCTCCTATACACCTTATTTCCTTTATGAAGTATGAAGGAAAAGGACAATTGAGGAACCCACAAATATCGGCAAAACCAGAAGTATTGTTAACCAAGGAAAATAACTTGTGATAAAGACAAGATAAATTTTGACCAGAAAACTCCGTGCTCGGGAGAAGTCCCGAGCACGGAGTTTTCTCGGTAAAGAGGAATCAAGTGATTCAAGGGGAGTTTTTTGTTACATATCAATAAGAAAGACCCATGCTGCGAGTTGTTTCATGCCATAAATAAACACGGACACTCAAAAAATCCGTTGGACAAGCGGATTCACATCTCTTACAACCTACACAATCCTCGGTTCTTGGCGCGGAAGCAATTTGCTTAGCTTTACATCCGTCCCAAGGTATCATTTCTAATACATCCGTGGGACAAGCTCGTACACATTGAGTACACCCTATACATGTATCATAAATTTTTACTGAATGCGACATTGGATCTCTAAATTTCAGTTTTGAACACAAAAGATTTTCGATCTGGTAAAATTTTAATTAGAAAATGATGGAAATCATATATTTTCTATTGTAGATACCAGACGAATCAATGATTTCTTAAAATTGATAGAATCAATAGATTTTAAAATCTGTTTATGAGAAAGGGCCAAGATCCTTTGATTTACGTTTGAATAACCATGAAATATGAGTTGTACATACGAATCATGTTTATTTTCTTAATATTAAATATATTATATTTTCATTATATTTTCATATATATATGGTATATGGATCCTAATTTAAATTGAATTTAGTATAATTCTAGTAATTCTAAGTAATCCTATTCATATTCATATAGTCATATATAAAATGTAAATTCTATCAAAAGAATAAAATTAAAATAAGAATATTCTAATTCTAATATTAGAAATTATTATACTATTTCTAATACTATAAAAAAGAAAATACTATTATAACTATACTATAATACTATAATACTATAATATAATATAACTATAATATAAATATAAAAAAAACTATTATATTATTAAATATTAAATAATTATTATCAATTATTATAATTATTATAAAATAATTAAATATTAAATATAATATATAATAATAAATAAAAAATAAAAAATAACAAGGCTAATAATAAATATAATAAATAATAATAAACTCAAATAATAAATTTAAATTAAATTTAAATTAACGAGTTTTTGGTTCCCGAATATCTAACTGATTCACTAATCTCTTATAACGCACTTTATTTTTCTTTGACAAATAAGTTAATAATTGTTGACGTTTTCCCAGAATTATTCGTAGACCCCTTTGTGATAAAAAATCTCTTTTGTGCAATTCTAAATGTGAAGTAAGTCTCCGTATCTTACTGGTGAAATGGAATACTTGAAATTCAACAGACCCACTATTTTCTTCTTTTTCTTGTTGTGGAATAACGGAGATAAATGAATTTTTGACCATAAAATAAATTAAAATTTTTATTTTCTGTGAATTTTACCGATCAGGAAAAATAATAAGATTTATTATGACAGTTATTTTCATCTAGTATAAATCGAAATTGGATTTCATTTATTCATATACTAATTTGTTTTTTGTTTATGTGTTTATGTTTATTTGTTTTGTATATTTTATCCAATTGAAAATTGGATTTGTATATTGGATAAAAAGGGTCTGATAAATATATGCATTCACGAAATAGAACGATTTAGTTTTACTTAAACTAAAAAGATTCTGCTACTCCTAGTGAAAATGGATACACTATGAAATCAGCATCATGTGTTAGAAATTATAATGTTATACAGTCTATATATTTCGGCTTTCATCTACAGAATATGTCACACGATATGTAGGAAATCTACTATAAATATAAATATAAAAATAAAAAATTTTTAATTTTTCATTTGAATTGAATTCATTCTGAATTGTGAATACATATGTATTCTTGACATACTGAAACGACTGCTGTTATTGGTATCAAACCAATAGCGATTCATACAAGCTAAATCCTCTAATCGATAATTGGGCCAAAGAAACAATTTGAATTTAATTAAATTTTTTGCATCGGTCTTAATATGCTTGTTCTGATTCAAAAATTGTCCACAGTTTTTTATTTTCTTTTCATTGCAAAATCTTGGATTTCTATCCAAAACATTCCAATTCCGTGAATTGAAACAAATTAAAATTCTAAATTCTCTCCGATGCCTAGGAGATAGAATATTTTCAGGAATAAGGAAATCATAATGATTTTTGTCTTCACTAAAAAAAGAATGGCTGTATCGTGGAATGGATTTTTCAAACCCCTCTTTCTCAATATGTCTTTTTTTTGCGTATTTTCTATTTGTTTGGTGCTTCTTCTTATCAACCAATGAAATATCCATAGTTTGATATACAATAGATTTTCCGTCCCTTCTTATAGATAGACGAATTGGTTCAATAATAAATATTCCCTTTCTTATCAATTCTGTAAGAACTAGCTCCTTTTGAATTAGCATTTCGTCTAGATTTATTTCACCTCTTCGAATCGAGGATATGGCAATTTCCTTTGGGTTTATCAGTCTAAGTAGGAGACAGTATACCCTAATATTGTTCATTATTCTTTGATTCAAGGGATCAGCCCATCTTAATTGAAAAAGGAAATATTTTTTCAAAAGGTAATCTAGTTCCATTTGTTTTTTGCTCTTATATTGATATTTTTTTTTTTTTCTACCCTTTTTAATTTCTATGTCTAATCTTGCGTAATCTTCTTCAACAGCTTTTTTTTTCTTTTGTTTTTGTAGATTCGATATAAGATTTCCTTGATCCTGTTGTTCTTGTTCTTCCTGCTTGTAATTTACTAATTCAAGATCTTTTTTATTAGACGATTCATGAGGATTTTTATTTGTATTTATATTTATTTTTGCATTTTTATTAAAATTAAAAAAGAGTGATTTAATTGGAATGATCCAAGGTTGAATCTTATATATGTTAAAAAGTTGCACAAATTCTGGGAAGAACCAAGATTCGAGATTGGATATAGTATTATGATTTGATGCAGTATCAGAGAACCCCTCTTGATGCATTCCCATGCAATCAAAAGAGTTTCTTTTTTGATTGCATGGTTTGATGTCTTGATGAACCGTAGTAGAAAAAAGATCTTTTTTTTTCATTTTTTTTAAATTTTTAATTTCAGTCTTAGTATTTTTATGAATCGTCATGCCAATACCAATATGTGCATTGGTCCAGATCTCAATATTCTTTCTAAAACAAAAATGAGGAATTCTACAATCAAAATATTTTCTATCCAAATTTATATTCCTATCAATAATATATCCTTTTTCTAGATAATTATTACTAGGTATACTTACTAATACATAAAATGATTCGGGTTTCGATGTATTGAAATGATATGGAATTTCTCGGTCCCCGTTTATTTCAAATTCTAATGTTGATCCAGAAATATATGAATTAGGAGCACTTATGTATTTATATGATAAAAGATCATATCTGTAATTTTTTTTCCATTTTTCTTTTTGACTCATAAAAGAATCCGCTGCATAGTTATTTTTTTTCATGGAATGAATGAATTGGTATTTTTTATATAAATCCAATTGAATTGATCTCTTGTTTTGGTTTTGAATCATACAGCGTTGATTGATTCTATTTCGCCATTCTTTAGGTACTAATCGAGACCATTTTTTTTTAGATGGATCGTATTGATAATGACCTTTTAACCAGTTTTTCCATTCGTTCATTACATACGTATGAATTTTATTATGTCTTGATTTGGAATCAAATATTCCATGTATCATTATCATACAATAGTCTTTTAATCTTTCCTTAAAAAAAGGATAGTTTCCTTTATATTGAAATACAGGTCTCAAGTGATCCTTATTAAGTAATTGGGTTTGTGATAATTTGTAAAATACATATGCTTGAGATAGGGAAGATAAGTTCCAATAAGTATCGGAATTTGGATTCCTATTCTCAGTATTATCAGTATTTGAAAACAACTCTTTTATAGTCAAACCAAAATTAAACTTCATTGTATTTTGATTTGTTTCATCAATTCCTTCTTGTTCTTTATTTCTTTTATTATTGTTATTGTTGTAAATGGATTTATTAAAGATATTTTTTTTTGATTTAAAGAAAAGTTGTGCATTGATCTTAGGAATGCTAATGGTACATAGTAAAATATCTATGTATATTTTTTCAATGAATGATTTTATAAAGTAGTGCGATTTACGCATTAATCGGATATTTTTCCTTTTTAAGATTTTAAAAAAATCTTTCTGTGATTCCGGCCTTTTATTATCATAAATTAGAACTATATCTTTTTTTTTTTCTTTTTCGTTTTGTTCTATTTTATTCCTGATTTTTATTGTCTTATCAGAAAGATCTTTCATTCTTCTTTCTATTAGTGAATAATTTAACCAATTTTTTGGTCGAATTCGAACAGATGATTCGCGAAGAATCTTTTTATTTTTTTTTAAATCTTTTTCGTTTTCCTTCATTTCATATACTCTTTCTTTCCTCAACTCAAATAAAAAAATTGGATTTACTTTTTCCAAGTTTTTCATTATGAGTTTGATAACTATAAACATTTTAGTGACCCATTTTGTTTTTTCTTTTCTAACTTTTATAAAGGATTTTATTCTTTCCTTCAAAAAGTTTATAACTTGTAAAATTTTATTTTTTACCCTTCTATTTCTTTTTTTGAGTTCTTTATAAATAGGTTCAAAAAAAGAAGGTCGTTTTCGGGGAGAACCAAAGGGAAGTTCTGCTTCCATTCCCCAGACTGTTAAAAAACAAAAATTTTTGTTTTTATATTTTGAATCTTCTCGATCTCTATGATGAGATCGTACCTTAGCTTTTCGCCAAGGTTTTAGACAGAAAGGATATAGAATCTTTATCTGAATGCCGTCTGTTAACCAATCTTGGGGAAATTCTGTTTCTGATAATTGAACACCATTATAGGTGCATTTAATATGCATTTCTCTATTCCATTCCTTCAAATCCTCGTACCACTCGGGGAATTGAAATAATAACATACGTAAAATATTTTTAGCTATTATAAATGAAGGCAATATAATGTATTTTCTAAAAAAAGATTGGATTACTAACATTAAACCTCTTATTGCTTGAGTAAATACAAAGGTATCCCAAGCTTCTGATATTTCTATACGTTCTTTTTTATCCTTTTCTTCTTTTGTTTCTTCATTTTCAAAATGGGAATCTAAAATTTTAAATTTAGATTCTCGTTCTCTCCCCATCCAATTCCTCAAAATAAGATTCTTCATTTCATTAATATGAAAAGAATAAAAAAAAGATGCTTTGTCTATACGGTCCAAAAAAAGTGGGGAATGCACATTTACTTGAAAGAGGTCCCAAGTAACTGTTTTACGTCTTTGAGCGCGCATGGATCCTTTGATTAGATTGCGACTAAAACACGATTGTTGGGAGTAACGTATCAGAGCTACCTCTTCCTCTTCCGTTTTATTATCATTTTTATCATTGTTACTAGCATTCTTAGTACTAGAAATAGGATTGGTATTTTGATCATTATCGTTATAAATTACAACACGTTTGGCTTTTC